CACTTTTCGTTTTAAGGAGAGGGTTCTAAAACATATTTATTCTGAGTCAGAAGGAGAAATGCACTGGAGTACTGATGTGCATCATGCGCCCGAATATCCGTATAGTAATGTTCATCTAGTACCAAAAACAAGTCATTTATGGATATTAGCAGGATGTCTATGCAGATCCAGTATAGTGTCTTTTTCACTCCACAAGGATCAAGATCAAATGAATTCTAATTCTTTTTCTGTCGAAGAAAGAAATATCTTTGATTTGACTAATGATCAAGTAAGACATAAATTTTTTGGTAAAAGTAAAAAGGATGGGCAAATTTTTGAGTATTCAAAACCTTATCGAATCATATCCAATGGTCATTGGAATCTCATAGATCCCTCTATTTGTCAAGAGAATTCCGATGATTCCTTGGCGAAAAAGCGAAGAAATAGATTCGTGATTCCCTTACAATATGATCAAGAACGAGAAAAGAAACTAATACCATCTTTTTGTATTTCTATTAAAATACCTATAAATGGTATTTTACGTAAAAATAGTATTCTTGCTTATTTTGATGATCCGCGATATAGAAGAAGCAGTTCGGGAATTACTAAATATGGGATTGTCGAAGTAGATTCAATCGTAAAAAAAGAGGATTTGATTGAGTATCGAGGAGCAAAAGAATTTAGTCCGAAATACCAAATGCAAATGAGAGTAGATCGATTTTTTTTCATTCCCGAGGAAGTGCATATCTTCCCCGTATCTTCGCCCATAATGGTCCGAAACAATAGTATCGTTGGAGTAGATACACGACTTGCTTTAAATATAAATACAAGAAGCCGAGTAGGTGGATTAGTCCGAGTGGAGAGAAAAAAAAGGAGTATTGAACTGAAAATTTTTTCTGGAGATATTCATTTTCCTGGAGAGGCGGATAAAATATCTAGGCACGGCGGCATTTTGATACCACCAGGAATGGAAAATAAAAATTATAAGGGATCAAAAAAATTTAAAAATTGGATCTATGTTCAACGGATCACACCTATAAAAAAAAAGTATTTTGTTTTGGTTCGGCCCGTAGTCCCATATGAAATATCCGATGGGATAAATTTAGCAACACTTTTTCCTCAGGATCTCTTGCAGGAAAAGGATAATGTACAACTTCGAATTGTCAATTATATACTTTATGGAAATAGCAAGTCAATTCGAGGAATTTCTCACACAAGTATTCAATTAGTTCGGGCTTGCTTAGTATTGAATTGGGACCAAGAAAAAAGGGGTTTTATAAAAGAAGAGGTTCATGCTTCCTTTGTTGAAATAAGGGCAAATGATCTGCTTCGTGATTTCATCAGAATTGAGTTAGTAAAGTCCACTATTTCTTATACCGTAAAAAAGTATGATACGTCAAGTTCAGGATTGATTTACAATATTGGATTAGATCGTACCAATATAAATCCTTTTAATTCCAAGGCAAAGACTCAATCATTTCCCCAACATCAGGGAACTCTTGGTACGTTGTTGAATCGAAATAAGGAATGCCAATCTTTCCGAATTTTGTCATCAGCCAATTGTTCTCGAATTGGCCCCTTTAATACTTCGAGATATAATAATGCGACAAAAGAATTGGATCCCATGAATCCAATTAGGGATTTGTTGGGTCCCTTAGGTACTACTGTATTTAAAATAGCGAATCCTTGTTTATCTTACTATTTAATAACTCATAATCAAATCTTTTTAAAGAACTATTTGTTATTTGACAATTTTCAACAGACTTTCCAAGTACTTCAATTTCAATACTGTTTCCTAGATGAAAATAGTAGGATTTATAATCCCGATCCGTGTAGTAACATCATTTGGAATTTATTCCATTTTAATTGGTGTTTTCTCCATCACGATTATTGTGAAGAGGCATGGACGATAATTAGCCTTGGCCTATTTCTTTGTGAAAATTTATGTCTATTGAAATACGGATCACGCATAAAAAAATCTGGTAAAATTTTCATTGTTCATGTTGACTCTTTAGTTATAAGATCAGCTAAGCCCTATTTGGTCACTCCGGGAGCAACTGTTCATGGCCATTATGGGAAAACCTTTTATGAAAGAGATACATTAATTACATTTATATATGAAAAATCGAGATCCGGCGATATCACGCAAGGTCTTCCAAAAGTGGAACAAATCTTAGAAGTTCGTTCAATTGATTCAATATCGATGAACCTCAAAAAGAGAGTTGAAGGTTGGGACGAACGTAGCCGAAGGCTTCTTGGGATACCCTGGGGATTCTTGATTGGAGCTGAACTAACCATAGCACAAAGTCGTATCTCTTTGGTTAATAAGATCCAAAAGGTTTATCGATCCCAGGGGGTACAGATCCATAATAGACATATAGAGATTATTGTACGTCAAGTAACATCAAAAGTGTTGGTTTCAGAAGATGGAATGTCTAATGTGTTTTCACCTAGGGAACTGATTGGATTGTTGCGAGCAGAGCGAGCAGGGCGTGTTTTGGACGAAGCGATCTGTTATCGGGCAATCTTATTGGGAATAACGAAGTCATCTCTGAATACTCAAAGTTTCATATCCGAAGCGAGTTTTCAAGAAACTGCTCGAGTTTTAGCAAAAGCTGCTCTACGAGGTCGTATTGATTGGTTGAAAGGGCTGAAAGAGAACGTTGTTCTGGGGGGGATTATACCGGTTGGTACTGGATTCCAAAAATTAGTACATCGTTCAAAGCAAGATAAAAACATTCATTTGAAAATAAAAAGGAAGAATCTATTCGAATTGGAGATGAGAGATATTTTGTTACACTATAGAGAATTTTGAGAATTTTTTTTTGTTCTTGCGTCCCGAACTATTTCCATGGGACATCAGACCAATCATTTACATGATACATTATTTAGTAATTCCTAACAAGAGGTTCATTCTTTTTACTTGAATTCTCTGGTCCCATTATGGATTTGGTAATCAACGAAAAATAAAGAATGAAAATAAATTCATGATTTTGGTCGTAGATCAATGGTCAATCCTGGTATAAGGTTCCGTCGGAACAATTATTTATTTCACAGGTTACTGAATCTCTCTAAAAAAAAAAAAAAAGATAAAGTGTGGCAAAATGGGAAGACGATATTGGAACATAAATTTGGAAGAGATGATGGAAGCAGGAGTTCATTTTGGTCATGGTACTAAGAAATGGAATCCTAGAATGGCTCCTTACATCTCTGCAAAGCGTAAAGGTATTCATATTACAAATCTTACTATAACTGCTCGTTTTTTATCAGAAGCCTGCGATTTAGTTTTTGATGCAGCAAGTATGGGAAAAAACTTCTTAATCGTTGGCACCAAAAATAAAGCAGCGGATTTAGTAGCATCAGCAGCAATAAGGGCTCGATGTCATTATGTTAATAAAAAATGGCTTGGTGGTATGTTAACAAATTGGTCTACTACAGAAACAAGACTTCAGAAGTTCAGGGACTTAAGAGCGGAACAAAAAATGGGGAAACTCGCCCGTCTTCCAAAAGGAGATGCAGCAATGTTGAAGAGAAAGTTATCCACCTTGCAAACATATCTGGGTGGGATCAAATATATGACGGGATTGCCCGATATTGTAATTATCGTTGATCAGCAAGAAGAATATATGGTTCTTCGAGAATGTGTCATTTTGGGCATTCCGACGATTTGTTTAATCGATACAAATTGTGACCCAGATCTTGCAGATATTTCTATTCCGGCCAACGATGATGCTATAGCATCGATTCGATTGATTCTTACCAAATTAGTATCCGCAATTTTGGAGGGCCGAAATAGTTATATAAAAAAAGGTTGATTATCTTATAATTTAATAGTTAAGAAAAAGAAGAAGAAGATTAGTTCCTTTTTGTTGAACTCCATGGATTTCTTTGATTGTTTATTATTTTGGTTTGCATTTTTGAACTATGTTTTGAATATTTAATAAAAAATGATTGGTATTTTTTTTTTTATGTAATTTCTTGGTATTCTAAATATATCTAAATATAATGTATGATTCCTATTCATGAATGAAGGTAGATGAATTGAGAAAGATATGGTTGAATCAAAATAATTCCTTTTTTAAGTTCGATTTCTATTATAGGGCAATATGAATGTTATACTATGTTCCATTAAAACACTCAAAGGGTTATACGATATGTCAGGTGTAGAAGTAGGCCAACATTTATATTGGGAAATAGGAGGTTTACAAATTCATGCCCAAGTGCTTATCACTTCTTGGGTTGTAATTGCTATTTTATTAGGTTCAGCCATCATAGCTGTTCGGAATCCACAAACCATTCCGACCGACGGGCAGAATTTCTTCGAATATGTCCTTGAATTTATTCGAGACTTGAGCAAAACTCAGATTGGAGAGGAGTATGGTCCTTGGGTTCCATTTATTGGAACGATGTTCCTATTTATTTTTGTTTCTAACTGGTCAGGTGCTCTTTTACCTTGGAAAATCATAAAGTTACCTCATGGGGAGTTAGCTGCGCCCACGAATGATATAAATACTACTGTTGCTTTAGCTTTACCCACGTCAGTGGCATATTTCTATGCGGGTCTTAGCAAAAAAGGATTGGGATATTTCGGTAAATACATTCAACCAACTCCAATACTTTTACCAATTAATATCCTAGAAGATTTTACAAAGCCTTTATCTCTTAGTTTTCGACTTTTCGGGAATATATTGGCTGATGAATTAGTAGTTGTTGTTCTTGTTTCTTTAGTGCCTTCAGTAGTTCCTATACCTGTCATGTTTCTTGGATTATTTACAAGTGGTATTCAAGCTCTTATTTTTTCAACTTTGGCTGCGGCTTATATAGGTGAATCCATGGAGGGTCATCATTGACTAACTTTCGAAATAGTTTTTTAAGCTTATCCCAATTAAAGCAATGCGGGGTTCAATATAATCCACAGGGCTGGAGAAGAAAATTAAAATAGCTAATATTATGTATTAAAGTGCAGGTGGTTTACGTTATGGAAGAAAAAAAGTATATGTTATTTACTAGTTAGATAGGAATTATCCCTATCTCTTTTTTTCTAGCTCACTTCATTTATAATTTATATAGATTCAAATATCAGTCCTTTTTCTATTTTTTCTGTGATTGTTAATTGAATGAAAGAATATAAGAGTTTCTAAACAAGAAAACACAATGGCTAAAACCGTATGTATCTATTTACATAAAACTCCATCATGGGTAGAAAGAAAGGAAAAACAGTATATGGAAGTAGTTCTTAAAATTAAGTAATATTCTGTTGGAGTTTTTAGCTACTTCGACCCGATAGATTTTAGTGATAAGTATTTAGTGATAAGTATCAAAAAAAAAAAAAAGAAGTAAGTAAAAAGGTAGTATAGTAAAGTAAATAGTAAAAGTATAAAAAGAAGTGGATAAAGATTAAGTAGTAATTCATTGGTTGGTTGTATCATTAACCATTTCTTTTTTTTTTTTGCGAGGAAATTACCATGAATCCACTTATTTCTGCTGCTTCCGTTATTGCTGCTGGATTGGCTGTGGGGCTTGCTTCTATTGGACCTGGGATTGGTCAAGGTACTGCTGCGGGCCAAGCTGTAGAAGGTATTGCGAGACAACCAGAAGCAGAGGGTAAAATACGAGGTACTTTATTGCTTAGTCTGGCTTTTATGGAAGCTTTAACAATTTATGGACTGGTCGTGGCATTAGCTCTTTTATTTGCAAATCCTTTTGTTTAATTTTATCGTAGAATAAAAATGTAAAAAAAAGGGGGACCTATCTTTTTTCTTATTTTATTAGCTGGGAGTTTCCCTTTGCTCCTTCGAATTTTACTCCTATAACTATTTATTTTTTGTTTGTCGAAACAATACTTTGGGAGGGACTGATTTGAGGATAAGGAATTAGCGGATCCACTCGCTTTCTTCCCTTTCGTTCTTAGTTTAGTAAAATTCCATTAAAAATAAGAAATGGAACAAAAAAATCGATAAAAAAAAGGGGGGAGGCGAGTGGAGTGATACAAAAAGAACTCTGTTCTTTGTTAGTCCTATCTATAAGAGGAGAGCATATGCAAAATATAACCGATTCCTTTGTTTCCGTGGGGCACTGGCCATCCGCTGGGAGTTTCGAGTTTAATACCGATATTTTAGCAACAAATCCAATAAATCTAAGCGTTGTGCTGGGTATATTGATTTTTTTTGGAAAGGGAGTGTGTGCGAGTTGTGTATTTCAAGAATAGGTTGGATTTCGCCGGCTGCACTTTCTTTATATTTATGTATTCTTTTTTTTATTTGCGTAAATAGGAAAAAGGGTGCACAATCTCGACGAATTACTTCGTAATTGGATTTTATTCAGAAATCATATCTAAGAACCATAGCATTTCGTGACTAATTGGTAAATGAACTTTGATTCTCTATCAACCAATAATGTTGAGGTCTTTTACATGGTTAAAGATAAATTGTTTGAAGTCCAGGCACAGCATACCGTGGTACTCTTTCTACCGCTACATTAGTACCGAAATACCGCAAATAAAAAAAAAAAAAAAAAAATTGGGAATTTATCCGATGTATAACACTCATATGGATAAATTTATTTGAACCATTTACAGGTATAGGAAAGATGGGTATATTCCCCCACCCCTTTTTTTATCCACTGCCAAATCGACGACCTATATATTGTATAAAAAAGATAAATTTTTTTAATTTTTTGGATGAAAAAAAAAAAGTTTGTGAATAAAGAACAAATAAAGAAACAACTTTGCTGACAATTTTTTATTTTTTGTCTGGTCTGAAGAGTCCTACTATCCTAACTATCCTAATATTCTGATGTTAGATCAGTTTCGATATCTTTGAATACGAACAGAAAAGAGAGGATAGGCTCAAGAGAGGATAGGTTCATTCCATTCAAAGATCAAAGATATGGGAATGTCTATCAAAGGAAAGAAACAATTGAGCGTGAGAGCCAAATGAATCAAAAGATTCATGTTTGGTTCGGGAAGAGATATGAGAGTTGTGAAATGAATGTAAAGATAATCTACTTTCATTAAATGATTTATTAGATAAGCGAAAACAAAGGATCTTGAGTACTATTCGAAATTCAGAAGAATTACGTAGAGGGGCCGCTGAACAGCTCGAAAGAGCGCGGGCTCGATTACGTAAAGTGGAAATGGAAGCAGATGAGTATAGACTGAATGGATACTCTGAGATAGAAAGAGAGAAAATAAATTTGATTAATGCTACTTGCGATAGTTTGGAACAATTAAAAAATTACAAAAATGAAACTCTTTTTTTTGAACAACAAAGAGCGGTTAATCAGGTACGACAGCAAGTTTTCCAACAAGCTTTACAAAGAGCTCTAGGAACTCTGAATAGTTGTTTGAATAGCGAATTACATTTTCGTACCATCAGTGCTAATATTGGTATACTCGGGTCCGTGGAAGAAATAACTGATTAGCCTTTTTAATCTAGTTTAAAGTTTAGGTGTTTTTTTTTCCTTTCCTTCCGAAAAATAAAAAAGAGATACTAATGGGAACCCTTCGAGCTGATGAAATTA